TAGGACTTGATCTTGGTACCAACCCATAACGATCAAAGTCGAATCGCGAGCCTATTAATGAAGCAAATTCAATGAAACAGCAACTGGTACCATATAGAAGCGGCCATAAACTGGAGAGTCTTGACCAATTCGAAAGATCATTCGATGTAGTTGAAATAACTGAATTGGGGGTTGTTTGGTCAAGTAACGGAAACTCAATCAAATTCATAACTGTCTCAATGTAATTTTTTCCTTCCTTTTTTTTTTTATTGTCTGAATACTCAGTTAAGACCATTCCAACGCTCCCTTTCGCCATGCATAAACTGAACCCACAATTGGGATAAGCACGAAAATTAAAGCTTCGATAAATACAGATACACCCAATACATCGAAACTCATTGCCCATGGATAAAGAAAGACCGTTTCAACATCAAAAACAACAAAAACTAGAGCAAACATGTAATAGCGGATTCGGAATTGTAACCAAGCGTCTCCCATAGGTTCTATGCCCGATTCATAACTAGAGAGCTTCTCTGGTCCTTTACTAACCGGGGCTAAAACTCCTGAAATTACAAATGCCAAGATAGGAATAACGCTTGATATTATTAGAAATGCCCATAAAATATCATATTCGTGAAGCAGAAACATAAATGTACTCCTATTAATGTGGAATATGCTTAATTATTCGAGTTGGCATTGTCAATTCATCCAGAACTTGTTTTCCTAGGTGAAACAAGAATTTATTTTAATCAAATCAAAGTGTATAGTTCAGAGTTTGTTTGCTGCGTGGCATGTCTTGTTTAGAGATTCATCCAACGGAATCGGGATTCCGTTTTTGATTTTGATTCTATTTAGATATGGTGTAGAAATAAGGCGCTCTTACACAAACAAAACTCTCTCACTTTGTCTCGCTTTCTCTATTCTCTATAAAAAAATAGATATAAGATTAAAAAATATTAAATAAAAAAATTCTAAATAATAAAAATAATTTAATTAAATACTAAAATATACTAATCTAACCTAATAGAATATTCTATTACTAATGTAATCTAATGAATAGTAATACTATAACTATATTTCATAATTCTGAAACGTAATACTATGTTTTTGTTTTTTTCTTGATATTTCCTTATATTTATTTCTTTGTATTTTATATTTATAAATATATATTTCTTATATAAATTATATGTAAATATATAATTTATGTAATGTATAAATAATAAAATGAAATAAGATAATGAAATATTATCAAAAAATAATATCAAACATAACATAGTTATTATCAAAACCAATAATTTTTGGGGGGTAAAAAATGTCTAGGGATTTCTAACATATTCGAAGTATTCTTTTCATTAAAATCCAGGTAAAGGATCGTCGTTGTTTCTATTGATTTTATACAAATACGAATACGTAAACACAATCTAATGCATCGAACGATTATATTTTCTTTATTTTTCTTGTCCTAGATTTGACACATACTGATCTGATTAGATCCATTGGAATGAATTATTGTTTTTATTTTCAGGTACCTATGTATTTACATGAATATGTGGTAATGCTTTCATTTCATTTCTATGAAACAACCAATGGTCTGGTCTGTCCAGTCTATAAACAAGTACTAATGAGGAAATGAAAACTATACTAAACAAAAATAGAATGTCTATACAAAAATAGACAAATAGAATGTATTAGGGCTATACGGACTCGAACCGTAGACCTTCTCGGTAAAACAGATCAAACTGATTATTATCGAAATGATTCGAACTGTTTCAAAGACCCAACATGCATTTTGTTTGTTGCATTGGGCTCTTTCATCAACTGATGTAAAGATCAGTTAGTCCACCATATTTTTTCTTTACAGGAAGATAATGAGCTGGCTCCATGTGCTCTGATTCATTATTTGTATTCAGATCTAGTAGCAATACCAAAGTGTTTCAAAGAAGGGTTACCTTGACTTAGGTCTGCCTTCGGCTTAGATCAACCTAAGTTAAATGGAGTCTCTATCGTTCCGCTGCAAGAGTCGAATATGAGACTTCATACACCTTAAAGTTCATAGGATGAAAGGAGGTTTTTTTGAAGCCCTTATACTCATTATGCCTAGCATTGAATGGGCTGGGTATTTACCTTATCAACTATCAAATCAATGACGGGTTCTATTTGATTTGGCACCTAAATTCGCACCAAAATCGGACCGAACCAAATATTTGTCATGCTATTGTTCTCTCGAATCTATGGAGTAAGACATTGATTTTTCAATAAGATCAACTATGTTCATTGCATAATAAGCTCCCTTGAAAAGCATTGGCGCACGTGTAAACGAGGTGCTCTACCTAACTGAGCTATAGCCCTTGTCATAGATATCTTAACATATAGATAATTTCTTGTCAAGATGGATATTTCCTAATCTCACATGATAACTCTTTGATCCGTTTACTGTTAACAGATTGGTATTGCTTAGAAATTATATTCTATCTATAATCCCCGAGGTGATGGGTCTTCTTTTGCGGTGATAAATTACCTACTTAACTCAGTGGTTAGAGTATTGCTTTCATACGGCAGGAGTCATTGGTTCAAATCCAATAGTAGGTAGAACTTATTAGATACCATTGCATTGACTCCGGTATCTAATAAGTTTTTCTACCCATCCTCCTTTTTTCGTTGTATCAGATTAGACTTGATTGTCTTCAATTGGCAGAATCTAAATGTGGTGTATAATAAAGAACTTCTAAAAAACTTCTTTTGATTATTTTGATGTATTGACTAGTAGGAAATAACATTGACAGCCTCTACTCGTGTCCTAGCTCGTCTGAGAGCTAGATTCGCTTCAATCACTTGTCTCTTACCCTCAGCTCTACTCAAGTTAGCTTCAGCTATTTTAAGAGTTTGTTGAGCTTCTTGCGGATCAATGTCAGTACTCATCTCCGCATCATTTCCTAAAATGGTGATCTCATTATTCCCTATTCTAGCAAAACCACCCATCAGAGCCACCGTTAACCATTGGTCGTTGAGGCGTATTCTCAAAAGACCTATATCTACAGCCGTGGCAATAGGGGCGTGGTTCGGTAATACACCAATTTGGCCACTATTTGTAGATAAAATGATTTCTTTCACTTCTGAATCCCAAATAATTCGATTAGGAGTCAGTACACAAAGATTTAAGGTCATTTCTTCAAATTGCTCTCCACTTCTAAGTTCATAGCTTTCGCGGTAGCTTCATCGATGTTACCCACCAAATAAAAAGCCTGCTCGGGCAGACCATCTAATTCTCCGGAAAGGATCAGTTGAAACCCCCTAATTGTTTCTGCAAGACCAACATATTTTCCTGGAGAACCAGTAAATACTTCTGCCACGAAGAAGGGTTGTGATAAGAAACGCTCAATTTTTCGTGCTCTTGCTACAGTTAAACGATCCTCCTCGGATAATTCATCCAACCCAAGAATAGCTATAATGTCCTGAAGTTCTTTGTAACGTTGTGAAGTTTGCTTAACTCTTTGCGCAGTTTCATAATGTTCCTCGCCAACGATCCGAGGTTGTAACATAGTTGACGTTGAATCTAAAGGATCTACTGCTGGATAAATACCCTTGGCAGCTAATCCTCTTGATAGTACGGTAGTAGCATCTAAATGTGCAAATGTAGTGGCAGGAGCAGGGTCGGTCAAATCATCCGCAGGTACATAAACTGCTTGGATCGAAGTTATAGATCCCTCTTTGGTAGAAGTAATTCTTTCTTGCAAAGAACCCATTTCTGTACTAAGGGTAGGTTGATAACCCACTGCAGAAGGCATTCTCCCTAATAATGCGGATACTTCTGATCCTGCTTGGACAAAACGAAAGATATTGTCGATGAATAGAAGCACATCTTGTTCATTAACATCCCGGAAATATTCTGCCATAGTTAGGGCAGTCAAACCAACTCTCATACGAGCTCCCGGCGGTTCATTCATTTGACCATAGACTAAAGCTACTTTTGATTCTGCAAGATTTTTTTCATTAATTACTCCGGATTCTTTCATTTCCATGTAAAGATCATTTCCTTCACGAGTACGTTCTCCTACTCCGCCAAATACGGATACGCCTCCATGAGCTTTGGCAATGTTGTTGATCAATTCCATGATGAGTACTGTTTTACCTACTCCAGCTCCCCCAAATAGTCCGATTTTTCCTCCACGGCGATAAGGAGCTAAAAGATCTACCACCTTAATACCTGTTTCAAAGATTGATAATTTCGTATCTAACTGTATAAAGGCAGGCGCAGATCTATGAATAGGAGATGTTGTGCGAGTATCTACAGGACCTAAATTATCAACAGGCTCTCCAAGAACGTTGAAGATTCGCCCGAGAGTAGCTCCGCCGACTGGAACACTTAGAGGAGCTCCCGTGTTAATCACTTCCATTCCTCTCATCAGCCCATCTGTAGCACTCATAGCTACAGCTCTAACTCGATTATTTCCTAATAATTGTTGTACCTCACAAGTCACATTAATTTGCTGACCGACAGTATCTCGACCCTTAACTACCAAAGCGTTATAAATATTAGGCATTTTGCCCGGGGGAAAAACGACATCCAGTACTGGGCCAATAATTTGAGCGATACGCCCTAGTTTTTTTTCTTCAAGTGTGGAAACCGCAGGGCTAGAAGTAGTAGGATTGATTCTCATAATTATAATAAAGTGAAATATGTCGAAATCCTTTTTGGAATAATACCAAATCGAAAATAAATGTCCGATAGCAAGTTGATCAGTTAATTCAATAAGAGATAAATGGGAGATAGCACTCGATTTAGTTGGTACCGCCCAACCGAATCCGATTCAATCGTTTACTCATTCAATGAGTAAATTTTCAAGTTCAGCCAATCCTTTTTTTTTTCAAAAAAAAAATTGCAAGTAAATGAAATCGTGAATAAATGTGTTTCATTTCTCTATCATTATAGAAAAAAAGATCCATATTATATTACTTATGGAATTCGAACCCGAACTCGATTTATGATTCATTATTTCGATCTTATTGGCCTTTGTTCTTTA